TGGTTGATTTCTAATCGATTTAATTGGAATAATGGAAAATAGGAAAGTAATGAAAATATTTTATTCAAGGAGACGACTTAATCCATGATTTATTATAATTTATAATTCATTATAATAATATTAGCAAATTTATAACTATACTCTAAATTAACTCTAATTTATTAGTATGTTATCATTTCTATAATGATAAAAAATTATACGTATATTACATTATATAATTTGTTACTTTGATTTATTACAAATATCCACAATAACTTTATTCGTAATTCAAATACGAATACTAGCCTCAGATTTTTTTTATTTATGAAAAAACCAAAGCCCCTTATCGGATTTGAACCGATGACTTACGCCTTACCATGGCGTTACTCTACCACTGAGTTAAAAGGGCTCGTTTGATTCAATTCCTGAATAAATTCACTAGCCACTATGAGTTTAGTATATAGACTTATTATAATATATGTACATATAAGACTATATCTTATATTTATAGCGGTTCGTTCAGAAATGAAAAATTTGACTTGTCTGTTAAATTAAATAAAATTCTAGGGGAGGATATACTAGTGAATATAGTTAAAATAAAATGGTTTATTGATATTGGATTTGATAAATAGAAATGCAATGACAATGGATTTTTTTCGATCCTAATTGGAATTGACATCATAACGAAATTTATTTGATTGATACACGTACCTACTAATTTAACAGGGATCCAACATATCTCATTGAATGATTGATAAAGAAATTTGGCGCAGCCTCTGAACTAAATTATGAACTAAATTATTGGCGGAAAAAATCCTATAGAATCGTGAAAGATGGAAAGATCCTCCATCTCGAGTCATACCATCCCATTATATTGACAATTTTTAAAATTGTGCATACTATCAGCATAGTATCCTGGCGGTCGTTCAAGTATGATATGCCCCCATCGTCTAGTGGTCCAGGACATCTCTCTTTCAAGGAGGCAGCGGGGATTCGACTTCCCCTGGGGGTAGGGTACTACGAAAGGAAGTTGATCATGGATTATCAATAAGCCTGGAATTTATTCTTCCTGGGTCGATGCCCGAGCGGTTAATGGGGACGGACTGTAAATTCGTTGGCAATATGTCTACGCTGGTTCAAATCCAGCTCGGCCCAAAAATCCGCCGATCTACACACGAAATGGTATCATATAACCCATTTTGTGCTCTCCAGAAATGCCCGATCCCCAGCACTATTTATTTACTCTATTTTTCCAACAAATTAGGATCTTGATAATGATCTATATTCATATCAGGATCTGTAAGTGTAAAATACAATCGAAGGAAAGGGATAAAGAAAAACCCTTTTCATTGAAAGAGTAATTATCCCATTTATTTGTCAATAACGAAAGGATTACTAGTAATCCAGGTCGGTCTCACTAAAGCGAAGCGCATACCCATATGATATTATATATATCACTCGCGGCTCTGTTACAACACGCCAATTTGAATCTAAATTCAAAATTGAAGGGGTTAGAATAAAATAATAAAAATATGTATACATAATACTTTATTTTATTATTGTATTTACTTGGGATTGTAGTTCAATTGGTCAGAGCACCGCCCTGTCAAGGCGGAAGCTGCGGGTTCGAGCCCCGTCAGTCCCGACGGATCCAATAAAAAAATATATAAACTCCGCTCTCTCTTTTTTGTGAAAGTAAGTCGAATTTCGTTTTTATCATCAATCGGGGAATTTTCATTTCTTTGACTAGTACTGATTCGATTGATGAGCGATAGACATATGTGGATTAGGACAATTATTGGTAGCATCACATTCAGGATTCCAAGAGATACCATACTGTACCGGGTATGGCTTTTTTCGATTACTGCTACTCTGTCGAATAGAGTAGAGTACTTTATGTTTCCCGGAAGTACATATAGAAAGGGAATTTGCATGATATAAAATAACTTAGTTATTGTAATAGAATACTTTCAGGGATCGCTTTTTTATTAGGGGAGCGCTATTTTTTTATTAAGGGGTTTCCTTGAAAGAACAAACTTTATTTATTTTTATATAAAAATAAATAATAATAAATAATTATAGTTAATTTGATGGAATATTAGATTTTTTATACCGAAACTTGTACTCGTCTTTATCATCTTTCTTTTGTTTTCCGAGGAGATTAGATTCGCTCAGTAAAAAAAGAAGTTTCGAACTTAACTCTTTCCCCCTCCTTTTTTTTATTTATCTTCTATTGTTTGTTGGGGGTTGTTTAGAATCAATGGTAAGTGTACGGGCGGTTCAATGATACTTCATCAGATGGTTGTACAAAAGGGGCAGTAGGTTATATAAAAGAAAGAATAAAAAAGAATGATAAATAAAAAAAAGTAAAATTATTGGTTGGATCAGGAAAAAAAATTGGAGTTCGGTATGGATAAAAGATTGTCCTATGTTATACTATTCAATTCTTGACGATGAGTTGATTTGATAGTGCAGATATTGTTATTCATGATATTGATCCGATTCGATATCATCGAGATGTAATTCATCCCATTGAATTTACAAGCGAAAGATTTATTATCTCTATGGGATTAACTCCCGAGTTATTGCGAATTAAATTAAAGAAAAACGAAACAATGAGATTATGGAAGTAAATATTCTCGCATTTATTGCTACTGCACTGTTTATTCTAGTTCCTACCGCTTTTTTACTTATAATATACGTAAAAACAGTCAGCCAAGGTGATTAATTTGAATTAAACTGGACTTTTTAGTTCTTATCAAGAATTGAAGAGACGAAAGGGATTCAAATTTCGCGTCTTAAATGAACTGGGCAGACTAGAATTCGCCGTATTCTATGAAATAAATACGATAGTATGGTAGAAAGATTCAGATATTTCTTTCTACCATACTATCTACTATTGTTATTGTAGTGTATATAAGGTGTATTGTAATCCGGATTAATTTAATAGAGATCAATCTATAATAGTATCGTCAGATTTCTATATATCGGTATATATATGTATATCAATTATATATTATATATAAATATAGTGCCTCCCACCAATTCGATTTCTTTGCTTTATGCACCTGTCTTATATTTCTATTTAATTTGTGTTGATTTCAATCAATTTGAACTAATTGAAAAGCGACTCGTACGATTCTAATTCCCAGATTGCTGATTATTTTCAATATGAATTCCGATCAAAAGAATCAAGGGCCTCTTTGATGGGTATAATAAAAGAAAATTAAAGTAATCTTTTTATTAGCATAGCATTCTGACGAAGAGGTCATTGATCGATCAGTTTCCAGATGATCTATGGAAACTCCTTCGAATTTCGAAAAAAAGGGGGGGCTAAAGGATTAGTAAACCTCTTTTAACGTTTGAATAGTGCGTTCAATAAAAAGTGAGTTCAATAAAATAAGTACAACATAAATCAAATTTTCAAAATATTAAAACAAACGGGAAGTGCACAATATGCGACTCGCCCAAGACAAGACACTATTTTAGTCTGTGTAGTATCTCGTTAAAGAACTACTATGTCTGTGTTGTTTCCGATAGAAAATGTGTATCTACGTAATTGTAATGTAATAACAGAACTATTTTATTTTTGAATAATAAAAAAGGAACCAAAAAAGTAAAATAAAAAAAGTTCAACTCTTCCTCACGGTCCATATCTAATTTTAGTAAGAGTCGGTTCATCGAAATAGAAAATTGATCAAGAATTAAGTTGGAATAAATTTACTACCATTTGTATTTCTTTTACTTTGTATTCTTTTTACTTTCGAAATACAAACACGTAAATAATTGAAATATTTGTTTGATTGAAAGAATATTCTTCATATATATTATTCATAAACTATATTACTACACTAAAACCCAAGAAAATTTTGAAATGCAGATATTTTTTTATTTCTATTTCAATTTAAAAATTGAATTTTAAATTGAAATAGTGTTGAAAGAGTGAAATTTCAACTAAAAAAAGCTTTTCAGACCTGAACGATTTATAAAAAATTTGATACAGTTTAATTCCTACAACTCAATTACAATTAGTAATACTTCTAGAGTCCACTTCTTCCCCATACTACGAGTGAAAGAGAAAATGTAAAGACTACCATTAAAGCAGCCCAAGCGAGATTTACTATATCCATGTGAATTATGTCCCCTATCTCTATGACGAAATTCTTGAATTATTGTTCACTAATAAATAATAGTGGAATCACTGGCGCAGAGTCAAAAATTCTAACCTAAGATCGTTGATGAAACAATCCAATAAATCCAACTTTAACTTATTAACTTATAAGGAGTCTTATAAGAATTCTAGTATAATCAGAAAAGATTAAGCACAAGAAAAATATGCGGAGACCCCCTTGGAAGTATCAAAGAAATGCTACTAATATATAGTATGTAGAAATAAGAAAAATAGATTCTTTTTTTGTTGCCCTTCATTAAGTTAAATAAAAAGTATAAAAAAAAAATAGAATATATAGAATATAAGGTAGATCACTACCTAGCCCATACCCTATTTCTTTCCCATTTTCTTTTGATCTAATCCTTAACTTAACGTCTCCTTATTGTCTCTATGAAAGACGCCCTATTATGTTTTTGACTAGAGGTTAACGAAAAAAGAAAACAGGTATATACAAAACAGGTATATACTAAGTAAAAGCCAATTACTCAGTCAATCGAATTAATATTGATTGCGGAGTACGCAAAGACAATATGTATACAAAGTCTCTTATGGCCTTTCCGCAACTAAAATAAAAACGGAATTCGATTTCCGTCCTGCTATCCAATCGAATTCCAAACTCGGCTCGTAGACACTCCATTAGTAATGGAAGGACTCTCAAGATTTATAAGTTTCCTCCGTTGGCTTCCGCCGGAAAAATTTTTCAAATTATAGCATCAAAATAGAAGGGAGTATCTCAATTCTTTTGGTGATTAGGCGACACCCGGATTTGAACTGGGGAAAAAGGATTTGCAGTCCCCCGCCTTACCGCTCGGCCATGCCGCCAAAACGATACCAAATCAAAATCTATGAA